GCAAAATCTAACCTTGAGCCGAGTTGAGTAAACAAAAAGACCCGGTTCACCACAAAACCTATCAAGAATGAGTGAAAGCCCGCTTCAGGAATGGAGGATTGGAACGACATCGCTAGTAGGGTCCGGGCCCCGGGAGAGAGTCATCTCTTGCGGAGCCGGCTGCGGCCCGGTATACTCGACTCCATTTTCTACCGGCATAAGCTCCAATCTGACTGAACGAAGAAAGCGTAAACTCGAGTTCTTTCTTTCAGGTCGCTTGTTGTCGGATTGGATCGATCAAAGCTCTCGCCCGGCCAATGTGTGCAGGATCCCGAGGGTCTAAGATCCCTTCTGACTTCACGTCTAAAAGCAAGAAGTCAGGTGTACTATCAGTAGGGCAGGAATCGTGGTTTACTTCCGTTTTATACAACTCGTTCTTATGTTCCCGAGGTAGAGTGAGACTGCCTTCCAATTTCCTTTCGGCATCGGGTACTCGTCTTTAGGTGTCGCGAGGTTGAGATTAAGAAAATCGAGACAGACCCGCAGTTTGCCGTTCTTCTTGATGACCGGCACAATGTGTGAGAGCCAATCGGTATACCGCTTGATAAACCCCGCATCCAGCAGCCGCTTTTAACCTCTATCTCTGGGGACATGCGCCGAGAAGGCTGCTTGAATGGCCTTCAACCCTCCTTTATCGGAAGTTGATGCTCTCAGAGTAGTCCCCAGCGAAACTGTCCCGATACTCGTGAAGTATGTTCATGACTGCATCGGCCATCTCTGGTGAGAAGTTCTTGCTTTTTTTGTATGTCGGCCGAGGTTCATCTTCCGTGCCCAGGTTGACTTCCAACAGCTCGTCTTGGACGTCGGCCCTCAGGTCGTCGAGCTTAGCAGGAGCCGGCTGGAGGTCTTCGAGTTTAAATTCCTTACATCAGATGGACCGGCAGAATTTATCTGCCAATGTCCCTCGAGACGACTACCCATGGGCAACATCGCTTTGGGTGCAGACGCACCCCCCCGAACGACTTGTCTTGAGTGAATCTGCGTTTCCCCGTCAGCATAGTAAGTAGTATGCATCTGAATAGACTTCTGCCGCATGGGAAAAGACTACCAAAGCTGGATGAGGGGAGAGTTCTCGCGACGGTATGGAATTGCATCAGAAAAGTGGTAAGGACCTTTCCCTACATTTTTGATAGACCGGTAAATTCGCAAGGAGAAGAAATCACTTTCGAAGAGAAGGAACGAACCAACTACAACCATATGTACGGGCCGGAGGACCCACCCCAGAGATTGCAACGAGAAGAACTACGAGCGACTTGATCCCCCTTAAAGGGGTACGTAGGAAGCCCGGGCTTAGTCAAATAAAAAAGTGTCCAGGTTCAGTTTTTTTCGTTTTAGGGTTTTCTGGAATCCCTTCTCTGAATCGTTCGTAACAAGGTAGCCGTAGGGGCTGGATTGAATCCTTCTTTCCCATTTTCATCGTCTTGTCCAAGCTCCGATCGCATTGTATTTGAAGAACTGAGTTAGCTTCTTTTTTAGTGACAGCGGTTCTTGCACATTGCGGGTATCGCGCAAACAATGCGCGATAACGGTAATTGCTGCGCCGTAACCGCACTGAGTTTTATTTTCCAAATAAAATGACTTAACTGTCTCATTCAGCTTGTGTATAGGCTCGCAAGTGGAGGTTAATTGAGATATGAAGCGGCGGAGGTATTGCACGCGACCGAGAAACCCCCGAATTTCTTTACCTTATCTATGATGCAAGAAAGAATGGACTTACATCACCTTCTCCTTTGGACCCTCATTCTTATTTTGGTTTTCGTATTATGTTTCTTGGTTTTAGCTTTATTTCTTATTATGAACCTTCGCTCGCGTCCGAACCCGTTGGATCGATATCCAGTTCCACCAGCGGCAGAGACAGTTGGATAGGTACCCCCAGCAGTTGCTTCAGCTGCTTACCTGGAACCAATTGGAATAGCACTACCCGTAGGCAATCCAACTTAGTGAGCTCGAACGCGCGACCATGGAGACTCTATCTTTGGCGGGGGAGAATCAGAAAGCGTAATACCGGAGTGAACGGGGATCTCGCTCGAGGAAGAAACTGGTCAAGGAAGGAACTGGGAACCTTGAGACATCAACATACCAAAAGGTCGAAAAGAAAAGGAAAGGAAACTCCGAATACAGGCCAACCTAAAAAGAGATAGGGAGTCAAGCACCTATTTCCAGCAAGCTACCTTCATTCAAGGACCAACGACGATGAAATAGTCAGGGAACTGCTTACTCTACCCCTTTCACTCCAGTTTCTTTCTTGACCACTTCTTGAAGAAGCTCAACCTTGAAAAAGAAAGGTGGTAGACGAGAAATTCTAAAGAACTCATATCCGCACCATGGGAACTCTCCTCCAGACGCATAGCCAGATCCATGTTGCTAAATCAACTGCTCCTCCAGAATGGGTAGACATGGGAGGCTCCGAGCAAGTCTTTCTTCTAGTGGCCGGAAGGAAAGGTGTTCCATAGCATCAGGAGAAAAAGAAAGAACAAACCCAGTAGAAAAAGTAGCGAACCTTGCCGTCCTTCTTGGGAATCACCTCCTTCAAGAAAGTCGTAACCCGGAAGGCACACCGGCATTGGGATATTCCAGGATCCCGAACTAAAGAAAAAAGAGACAGAATAGAGTCGGAAACAGTCAAAGGGCGAGGAAAAGCCGGAGAGACCGTGGGAAAGAGCGCTGGCACTTCGGACTAGAAATACATTCCATCAGGAAGGAGAAGGCGCCTGGGCGAGGAGAAAACTTATAACTTTCCAGGACACTGACCAAAGAGGAAAAGGACGAACTGACCCGCTGGGCTTTGGGTGCGGAATCCCACTTTACACAAGGAGATAATTGAAAGACTTTACCGATCTCGGAACAGAATCCGCTGCTTTACAGAGTTAAAGCAGTAGATTCTGACTTTTTTGAAGCTTATTCGTACTTTCTTAATGCCAGTTGATTCCTTCCCTGAATTAACAACAGCAGCCCTAGCTGCCGAGCACTAGCAACCACTAGGAAGAGCAAACCTAGCGCGTCACTCTAACTACTAGGCTAGCTTCCCTTTACACATAGCCCTGACCTGATGGACCTGCCCTTAGCTACTTAGATGCGGGACCTAGAACTCCTAACTCAACTCCAACTCCATAACCGCTGCATCTATCAGCAGCTAGATCTATGACTTGCCCTATCTAGTAAAGGCCTGCTCTAACTGAGCTGTCCTCCCCCCGAGGGGGATTAAGGGGGGGGCTCCTTCTTTACGTTAGTAGTAGAGCTCTTGGCTTGCAGCTCTTCGTCCAGCTTGGCAGCTGTCCGGCTTTTATGCCTTAATGCCTTGCCTTGCTTTCCGCTTTTAGACTACTGGCACTAAAGACAATCTTTCTAGCTAATCCCTTGCTTCGGCTTGATTACGAAGAAGAGGCTTAAGAGGGGGGGTCGAACAGACATAGCGAGTTCAATCATCACTTCATCCTATGTAGTAGGGTTTTTCATTCGATAAGGGAAGACTACGTAAACCTGGTTACTGATCCCGGTGGGGGACCAGAGGCAGGTAACGAATCTTTGGCAGGTTGTGCCGAGGCCGAACTGGTGGAGATCTTGTGCTGATCTACGACCAACCTTGAAGAAGCCCTATAAAGACAGGAGGAACTAGAGAGAAAAAGAAACTTCCAGGCCTTATCCCACTCCCAGTACAGGAATTCTGAAACCTAAAAGAATCTCAATTGGCTAGGTAGGAAGGTCCAGAGGGAAAGCAAGCTGCAAGAGCAGAGGGAAGGGCCTATTCGCGGAGAAGAGAGCAGCAGCAAGACCAGCAGATTCAAGAGTCTCGGATTCTATATCAGAAGGAAAGTCTCAACCCTTGAGTACGAAAGTAGGCTCTTCATTACGCTATTTTTCCCATCGAGCACGGGAAAGACCTCTTTATGCCGACTCCTCACCCTAGTGAAAGCTTTGAAAGCAGAAAGCCAGACGGGATCTTCTTCTTTAGAATAGGATATCGCCAAAGAAAGGTCAACCGAACCGAAGCACCGAAACCTTTTTCACAAGAGCTTCACCCAAGAGGGAAAGTCGACTATAGCAAGAGCTGCTTTATACATCTATTAGATCAAAGAAAGATCCTCTTCATCTTCGCTACCGAAACCCAAAAACATACCATGAAAGCATTCGCTCCTAGTCCGATTCACCTACCTTCTCTTATTCCTTACCTTTTTTTCTTTCTATCCTTAGTCCTCCACACTGCCATCAAGCTTCCCCTTTAGAGCGACTACCCCGCGTTCTATGGGGAAAGCGCAATCACAACTCTAGAAGCTAATCCTCTTACTAGCGGACTTCCATCTCAAGCAGCTCCTTCTATAAGACCTTGGTCAATCAGTTCCTTTTACTCATATTCATGTGCTGCGGATTCTCGAACAGCAGATTCAATGCCATCCTCTTCTACTAGTGATTAATGTGCGAAAACAGCCTTTTCTGGGCATGTCCCTGAGACTAGTGCAATCCGGGCATTTCGGGATAAAACCGTTAGCAAGAAATCCCTCTCGCCAAGAAGACTAAATGATAAAGAACCTTCCTTGCCTTACTATGATTCCCATCTCGAAATCAAACCTGTTAAACAAAATATCCCTCACAGGAAAAAGGCACAAACAGCCTATTTGTACTAACAGGACCAGGACAGCTCCTTCTGTGCTTAAGCTTGCTCTAGCTTCCCTCACTTCTTGTTATGCGTCCTATTCTCTTAGTTTACTATGCATGGCATGCCTGCTCGTAGCGCCCAGATCTTTCTCTTCCTATCCTATTTATGTGCAATTGACTGCGTCAGGAAAGGGAATCGGTGGGGCTTTGCTTTGTTTATCCCGCTAAACAGCAGTTATTCCGACAACAACAGCCGTTATCCCGCCTACTCCTGCCCTTACTAATGGTCAATCAGTTCCCCCCAGCTTGAAGTTCAGTTCCTTCCATCAACAGTTAAGTCATTAGTACCAGAGCCTATTCTTTCAATTGTGCAATCAGTTCTTCCACTTGGCTCAATAGCCGGAGATGAAATAGCGAAGGTTACGTTCACATTTCTAAGCGCGGTTCTTCCTCCATCAGATTAGGCATAATCAACAGGAGAGAGCCAAGCAAGGGTTACGAGAGCAGTGGATGATTTCAAAATTACCCAAACTCGAGCAAGGGTAGCAACGGTTACTGATTACCTGACTGAACCACCAGGAGCTTCTTCTATGGCAAAAATGCCATTCTCTGTCCATCAATCCGATTTCATTAAGAAATCGAAATCTTTCATTTTATCGGGAATTTTGGTTGTTCTTCGCCTTACCGAGTTGATAACATCTACACCGGAAACAAGAACTCTACCAACGGTTATTGCCAACAGTTCCTACGTTCACAGCTCTTCTTTTTCCAACAGCTAGGCCATCCAAGGGAAGGGATGACAGCCCTGCTAACTTCACTCTTATGATGATTCAATTGCTTACACCGGCTACTGCTGCTACGAAAGCAGTTACCCTTCTTACAGCAGGGCAGATGATTTCACAGTTAGCAAATCTTTCTTCCGAACTCTCACAAAAGAGCTTACTCTCTTTCGAAAGACCGGATACGGTTAAATTCTAGCACAACCGATTCCTCTTCTGCCTTTTGACTCTCTCCTGCTCGTACATTAACTATATCTTATATGTAGTATTCCCCTCCTTTCATGGTTTATATATCTTCCAAGAGCGCTTATTCTCCATCAATGGCGATAATGCCGCATCTAAGAGCCTATTCATGTGCAGCCTACTCGGATTAAGGAAAATCCGGTGCAGTGCTTGATAAACTTTCGATGCCCTCCTGATGTGCTTCTAGCTGGAAGCAGCCAATCCAATCCCATTAAAGGATATTTAACCCTTAGGGCGGATCCTCCTCTCTCTACTGGGATTGACTCGCTTAGAAGGGGTCCCATTCCTTTGGCAAAGGCCCTAACTACAGCTCTGAGTAACTCCTTGTCTCATTGATCCGAGTCATCAAGGAAAGACAGTGACGATCGGTACGAAAGGGAGGCATACTAGCAGGGGATTCGTACTAAGAGGGTTATTCCGCAGCGTATAGGGGATGCGTTAAAGAGCCGTTATGTAGCATCTGAGAACAAGAAAGCAGACATGGACACGAAATTGCAAGAGTAAGGTAAGGCGAGACAGATAGAGATATCTAATTAAGAGAGGACGGGACTGCTTCTTCGTGACTGGGACTGTACATGGATTCTAAACCTTGGGCATTCAAACTTGAAGCAAGCGGGAAGGAACCGACGGTGTATGTAACTAAAGAAGGAGGGAGAAGGATCTGAAGAAGCCCCTTAACGTCAGTGGGGGTTGTGTCTGTAGAGTCATTGAGGAGGCGGGCATACAACGCACAACTCATGTCCTTCTTTGTCCTCAGGGATAGGGTGTCCTAACCTACAGCTATTCTATCTCCATTGTCCCACCCGCTCCGAAGGATGCCCCAGGGACCATAAATAGCTACTTTCTCGGTTGGACCGAGCGAGCTTCCGATCAACTGAGATTTTCGGCCGGTTCCCCTTCGATCTATTGATTGCTAGAAGTATCCCTGATCCCGAGTGGGACCAAATTCGCTGGACCTATTTACAGACTCGATCATTGACCGAAAGTCCATTCGCCCCCTTCAGCTTAAGGCTCGCCCCTGTAGCTTATGGGCTTATGCACTCCACGACTTAATGTTTCATGGGGGTCGAGAAAAAAAAAGGCGATAGCTGGCGAGGAGAAGTGAACGAGCTCCTGCTTGAGCTTACAGGGAGGAAGCGATCTCCGTCAAGGTTAACCTGCCCGAAAGGTACGAAAGAAATAATCCTGTAGTGAAGGTGAGGCGATAAAATAGGTGTCCGATTCAGTCTTTCAAAGAGCTAGCTACAGGAAGATGTGGATACGGGAATTGACTCGCGGATGCGATGATATCCCTTGTATAGATAGACCCTAGAAGACAAGACCTTTCTCCTTCTCACTCATCTCTCCCGGTTTTAGCTTCTCTACCATTGGTATGGATTTACCTACCATATAAAAAACCTCCTCCGTTCGGTTGTCTTCCTGTCCTCGATTCTCTCCCTACTGTTTGGATTTATCTCCGGATTTCGCTGACATGGATTTATCATCACTACCATTGGGATTTCTTCCTTGGTTTTGGTTTTCTCATCTCTCCCTGTCAAATATACTACTTTAGCTTCTCTAGCATGGAGTCGGTCGTGAAGGTCGTCTTCTCTCCCTGTCTTCGATTCGCTACCATGGAGTGTAGGAGCAGGACTGATTTCACTCTATAGGTGTTCCCAGGCCGTTTTTAACTCTATGTTCCTGTCGGCGATTCGCTGCCGGGAGTAATAAGACTTGTTATCAGCCCATACCTTCAAAGGAAAAGAGACAGATTTCTGAGTAGATTCTGCACGACGCTTTCTCTTCCTCAATGGTCCTTTCCCTCCCCAGGTTGGTAGAGGTTGATAGAGATGAGACTGATCCGGCTGCGAATGGCACATTTCACGTCTTTTCTTGTAGAAAACTAGTTGGGCTTTTAAGCGCTGTTGGTGCTTTCCATACAGTTTCCTCCTCAAGTCTGACTTCCGTAATCATATTGACTTCTGGTAAAGCTTCTTCACTGTTGAATTGTTGTGGCGGTCGAGCCTCGAATGAAGAGGAGTTAAGCTGCTTTCTCTGGCAATATTCCGCATAGTCTTGGGTGCCCGTGATAATCATTTTCAGGATACTTTACGAGGAGTTCGTCGAGCCAAGATGGGTCTACTCCTTTCTCCCAATCTTCAGTTGTTTGTTCTTTATGACACTGCTCAATGCGGCCTTGTTCGGTCAGTGATGGTGTGCCATAGTGTTTATCAATGTAATCCCAAGCATCCATTCCGTGATAATCTTGCTCGAAGTACTCATGGAAAGGGTTTTGTGTTGACCCAGCGGGTGCACCAGGCTGTGGTTGACCGCATTCTATCTTCAGATTATTAAATCCTTGCTCAACAAGGCACTTTTCGCGGTATTATCCTACCTCAGCTATATTCCGTGTCTTCATCATAACCTCCAGGTGGAGATTCTACTATAGGTTCAGGCAGAGGTGTTGCACTTGAAGCTTCACTTTGATTATTCCGATTCGGCGAGCTTGATTCTGTGAAAGGAATAGACACTTGATCTTCCCCTAAGGGAGGAGTTTGCGTCTGAGTGGTTGTTTCCGCTACGGGTGCTTTCCTTTTCGAGTGGAGAACGTAGTATTCAAACTTCCCTGTAGGTTCACCAAGGCCTCAGGGTCACCTTTTTCATACCTTTATCGCATCCTGAGTGGACTTTTTCTTTCTTCTTGATTTGGGCCGGCGTTCTCTTTCCATTTGCAGCTCCCACTCTGTTTCTTGTGCATTCCAGTAGCAAGTTTCACACTAGCAGATGTCCCATCAGGCAACCTCCTCTTGTTTGATTCCGTGCACGAGTAAGTACCCGTAAATCGTAGAGAAGACAGAGCGGGGAAAGCTGCCTTATGTAGTTACCTGCTCTTTCATCGAGATTAGCGAATTACGGTATAGGAAGATCTAATAGAATCTGGTTCGAGGAAATGGAATTCTTTGCTATTAGTGAAAATATCTGCTGCTTTTGTGCCAACCCTCTAAGGAAGAACTCTGGGGAAGGCAGGAACTCCCGGATTTACTGATTTAGTAGTTTTTCCCGCACCGATATTATTTAGAAAGCTAGAACGGAGAGGGAACACCCGGTGAAATATGGTTTGCTGGTACAGAATCCGTTGCTATTGGACTTGGCAAGTAAGCCCAGAAGGAAGAAGTCGTAGCTGCTACCGCTCCGTGGGCTTCTTCTTCTTCTTAGTCTGCTCGAAAGGAAAGCCAGTAACTCGAGAGTAGAAAGAAATAGAATAGAGTATGACAGAACCAGTAGCTTTGAGCTTGAACGTGTTTCAGCTCTTGTTCTTGTTCACGACCCAGCTGCTATTGAATCAGCGTAAGGAGATGTCGATGAGGGTACAATAGAGAAAATCGCTTTGGTTCAGAGCTTGAATCAGAATATCCTTCAGTCACCCCAGGTGAGGAGTTCGGCTAAGCCGGAAAGATAGATCGAGTTTAGCCTCTTGATTTACACTTTCGAACTGAAAGAAGCCGGTAGCAAAGGAAGTGGCAGCAGTGCTTTATATAACTGCTTTTAGGTCTAGAGATTCATCCCCTAGTCTGTGAGGAGCTATTGGAGAAAGAGAAGTAGGGGGCGGCAACAAAGTCCCCGGCAAAAGTCAAGGCCTACCCTGGCGATAAAGAAGAAAGATCAGGCTCAAGGCCCATCTCTTTAATATAGGTAAACCCAAGCCAAGAGAGAAAGGATTCGCCATCCGCTCTTAGGTCTTCGTTGATCACTTCTGCTTAATTAAAGGACTTCTCTTTCTCGCTTTCTAGGTTTCGGAATAGAATAGGCAGTTCTTGTGAACGACTCCGATGCTATTGCTATTTAAGAAGAAGAAGACGTTGGAGGAATAAGCGATGCTGCTAAGATCCCCAGTCGATTTAGCTCTTTTCGGAAGGGAAGATAGTTCCGTCACTTCTGGGATTAAGGAAAGTAACCCGAAGGTAGTAGGTTACAGAATCCGATTTGTGGCATCTTTCCTTGGTAGATTTGTTAGAGAAGGACTTCTTTCAGAAAATTGGAATAAAATAATAGGGCAACTCCATTCAATAGGGAGGGAGGCATGGAATTGGATGCTTCCCCCCTTTCAGTGCAGGAAGGACTGCTTGGTGAAATGACGTACTTAGGATTCCCTCACTGTCAAGCAAGGGAGTGACGAGAGGGTATCAAAACCACTCTTTAGAAAGAGAGCCTACATTGAACCAAAGGAGTGATCCCCACTCCGAATGAGATGTCGTATACGCAAATGCTCTTTCCGTTGCAGGCATAAGCGCTGCAAACATGGCTACTTCCGCTCTTTTCAGAAGGGAAGGTGCTTCTTTAACAACAATTATCCGATCAATAGCCAC